CAACCAATTCCCAAAAAATATAAATTTGTATCAAATTTGAACTAGTAACTAATCCCAACATGGAAGTACTGAAAAAACTCATATAAGCAAAAAATCTCAAATATCCGTGATCATGAGACATATAATTATCACTATAAATCAGAACCATAATTCCAACAGTAGTGATTAATATTGACATAATAGAAGTAAGTGGATCGATCAAGTATCCGAATTCTAAAGAAAAATCATTATTTATAATCCAAGACCATACATATTGATAGACAGAACTGCTATTTATTTGCTGAATAGACAGATTCATAGAAAAAATCATGACTATACTTAACAATAAAACGCTCTGAAAAGCCCACATACGACGAAGACTTTTTGTTGCCGTCGGAAAAAGAAGAAGTCCCAACCCTATTAACATAGGAACTGGAAGTGGAAGAAAAGGTATTATCCACGCATATTGATATGTCTGTTCCATAAAAAAAGTTTTTTATTCTTAATTAATTGTTTCCGATTCACCGGATTTTACCTCTTTCGAAAAAAGTCAATAAAAAATCAAGATATGCACTAACTTATTGAATACTTTTATATTAATATTTATTCTGAGTCTTTTTAAAATCGTTCAAATATTCAAAACAAGAAGTTACTGTTGGTCAAATGATATGATTAAGTGACATATAAAAACGAATACTTATAATAGTAAAATGAAAATATAGCAAATTTAGGCTAAAAAGAGTACTTTATCTTGATATGAATTATAGGATTAACTAAGGGCATCGGTCTAATCAAAACTCTTGATTTTCATTAGTTTATTTAAACTCATTAACTAATTCATTATGGGATTGATTGTTTTCTATTTCAATCAAATTAGGTGTATTTTTTATCAAGTTTGACTAAAAAAGACTTAACAAAGTTTACAATCCTTTGAGGTATTTTATTACATGTAAATAAAGTATAGAATGAGGAAAATAAAGGTCTTTTAGGTTCTTTATTTATTTTATTAAGTAGGTTCTTTATTTATTTTATTAAGTTTGATTTAGCAGATTCTAAAGATATAACTTTGAGAGATAAACAACGAGAACTAAAAGTTCCAAACCAAAAATTTTTGGTTTTACGAATAGTGTATGGAATCAAAATTTTTTTATTGTTAGTTCGAGTCATTTTTGATCAAATTTTCACGGATCTTTGACATATCTATATTTCTTTTTATAAAGAGAATCTTTTTTAGATAAAAAATAGATTAGATAATGAAAAAGAAAGAAGAATTCGTTTTGAACAATAGATGTCTTTCACATCCAACTATAACAATGAGTAACTTTTAAATGGCAGTTCCAAAAAAACGTACTTCGATATCAAAAAAGCGTATTCGGAAAAATATTTGGAAAAGGAAAGGATATGGGGCGGCGTTAAAAGCTTTGTCATTAGGGAAATCTCTTTCTACCGGGAATTCAAAAAGTTTTTTTGTACGACAAACAAATAAGTCCTAAAATATCGGAATAATCAGAATGGGTTTGACTCAAAAAATGGGCTCAGTAATTTGTTAATATCAAAGTGAATATAAAATGAATAATTGGCAGTCCCTATTCTAATCAATATGAAATAGACCCTTCATTTTATATTTTATAAAATAATTCTTCTGTTTTCTTAATTCTAAAAAAAAAAAAAGACAAAATTTTTTATTTATTTTTAGTATATTTTCACTCAAATTTTGGTGGTGGGGAGTCTTCTTTTCCCCATCGACCTTTACAATAATGAAAAATTTTTATGTTTCTCGGAAAGGCCATATAAGATTTTTAGTTCAAATTAATGAAGTGTTGAAACTAATTGATTCCATGTTAAAAAAAAATTTTTTGGATAACTTTCTGACTTCTTAATTGATTTACTATATGGAATGGAATGAGTTTTCTATATATCTCCTATTTTCAGCCCAATCAATATCAATAAAATAACTGAATTGTTGCAATATTATTGTGTCAATTTGGAGTAATCCAAAATAGACATATTTTAAATTACAAAATAGACATATTTTAAATTAATTGATAAGATTTATTTTTTGTTTCAAATTTATGAAATCAGATAAACCAGAAATCATGACAATAAAAGTAAAAAATAAAACTAATTAACCTTCAAATTGACTTTTGAACTCATTTTTTTATCAATTTGAATCTTTACTAAAAAACTTATTTGATTGAATTGCCTTGTTCAATCTCGACGATTGAATATAAATAGGGTATTATGAGTTCGAGCAAGCCGCTATGGTGAAATCGGTAGACACGCTGCTCTTAGGAAGCAGTGCTAGAGCATCTCGGTTCGAGTCCGAGTGGCGGCATGCCATCTTCTAAAAAAGATCCAATAGATCCTATAATAAAAATAAATTAAATTCCCCATTTCTATTTATTAATTAATTTAATTAATATAGGGGATTCCCTCCCCTTTTTCATTTTTATGATATTTTCAACTTTAGAGCATATATTAACTCATATTTCTTTTTCTATTGTTTCAATTGTAATTACACTTCATTTGATAACCTTATTGGGCAATGAAAGCATAAAACCATATGATTCGTCAGAAAAGGGGATGATAGCTACTTTTTTATGTCTAACAGGATTATTAATCACCCGTTGGATTTATTCAGGCCATTTCCCACTAAGTGATTTATATGAATCATTAATTTTTCTTTCATGGAGTTTCTCCCTTATTCATATAGTGCCTTATTTCAAAATAAGAAAAAATGATTTAACCACAATAACTGCCTCAAGTACTATTTTTACCCAAGGCTTTGCTACTTCGGGTCTTTTAAATGAAATACACAAACCTACAATATTAGTACCTGCTCTACAATCGGAGTGGTTAATAATGCACGTAAGTATGATGATATTGAGCTATGCGTCTCTTCTTTGTGGATCATTATTATCAGTAGCACTTCTAGTCATTACATTTAGAAAGATTTTTTATAGTTCTAAAAGTAAGAATTTATTAAAATTAAATGAGGCGTTTTCATTTGGCGAAATCCAATACAAGAATGAAAGAAACAATCTTTTTCAAAAAACTTATTTTTTTTCTGATAAGAATTATTACAAGGCCCAATTTATTCAACAATTGGATTATTGGAGTTATCGTGTGATTAGCCTAGGATTTATCTTTTTAACCATAGGTATTCTTTCAGGAGCAGTATGGGCTAATGAAGCGTGGGGATCATATTGGAGTTGGGATCCAAAGGAAACTTGGGCCTTTATTACTTGGATCGTATTCGCAATTTATTTGCATACTCGAACAAAGAAAAATTTGCAAGGAGCAAATTCCGCAATTGTGGCGACTCTAGGCTTTCTTATAATTTGGATATGCTATTTTGGGGTCAATCTATTAGGAATAGGGTTACATAGTTATGGTTCATTTACGTTAACCTATAGTTAAATTCAAGAAAAGTTCTTAAGAATACAAACAGAATGCAATACGGTGTATATAAAAATCTTGTCTCAACCGGCGAGAACCATGTGAATCAAGTAGTATAGTGATTCACGCGGTTCTCGCAAAGACCAAGTACATTGGGTAAAAATTGAAATTCATCTTTTGTTTTGACTTTATTTAAAATTTAAGAGAATCAAAATCCTTCTTTTTTTTTAAGAAAACAAAACTATCTATAAAAATAATTAGATAGAATACCTTCAACCTTGTCAACTGATAGTGAAAGAACAAAATCGGGGTACATACCAATACCTATTACAGGTAGAAAAATAGAGATGGAAACAAATAACTCGCGCGGTCCAGAATCAAAAACATAAGAGTTTGGAGTATTAAATAACTTGTATCCATAGAATATCTGGCGTGACATAGATAATAAATAAATAGGAGTTAATATCATTCCAATTGCCATTACAAAAGTGATGGCAATTTTGGGCATTAAAAGATATTTTTGGCTGGTAATTATTCCTAAAAAGACTAGCACTTCTGCAACAAAACCGCTCATACCCGGTAATGCAAGGGAAGCCATGGAAAAGCTACTGAACATTGTAAAGATTTTTGGCATGGGGATAGCTACTCCACCCATTTCATCGAGATAAACAAGACGTATTCTATCATAACTCGTTCCTGCCAAGAAAAAAAGTGCAGCACCAATAAAGCCATGAGATATTATTTGTAAAATAGCTCCATTGAGTCCCGTATCGGTTATCGAAGCAATTCCTATAAGTATGAAACCCATATGAGATACGGAGGAATAGGCTATTCTTTTTTTTAAATTACGTTGGCCGGGAGATGTTGAAGCTGCATAGATTATTTGTATTGTGCCTACTATCATCAACCAAGGAGAAAATATAGAATGAGCGTGTGGTAATAATTCCATATTAATCCGAATCAATCCATACGCTCCCATTTTTAATAAAATTCCGGCTAGAAGCATACAAGTACTGTAATGCGCCTCTCCGTGGGTATCTGGTAACCATGTATGTAGGGGTAGAATCGGCAATTTGACAGCAAAAGCAATAAAAAATCCAATATAGAATATGATTTCCAAAGCCACAGGATACGACTGATTAACTGATGTTTCAAAATTTAATGTTGGTTCATTAGAACCATATAAACCGACACCCAGAACTCCCATTAAGAGAAAAATGGAACCCCCCGCCGTGTACAAAATAAATTTTGTGGCTGAGTAGAGACGTTTCTTTCCTCCCCACATGGATAGAAGTAGATAAACCGGAATTAATTCTAATTCCCACATGATGAAAAAAAGTAAAAGGTCCCGAGAAGAAAATGATCCTATTTGACCACTGTACATTGCTAACATCAAGAAATGAAATAATCGAGAATCCCGAGTAACAGGCCAGGCTGCTAAAGTAGCTAAAGTAGTGATAAATCCTGTTAATAAAACGGGTCCTATAGACAGTCCATCTATTCCTAATTTCCAACGGAAATCAAAAAAATTGATCCATTTATAGTCCTCTACTAGTTGGATTAATGGATCGTCCAATTGGAAATGATAACAGAATGCATAGGTTGTTAGAAGAAGTTCTAACATGCATATACATATAGTATACCACCTAATTACCCTATTTCCTTTATGGGGAAGAAAGAAAATTAAGGAACCTGCAAATATTGGTAAAACTACAATTATTGTTAACCAAGGAAATTTGTTCGTGGTAAAGACAAGATACACTTGGACCAGAAAAACCTGTGCCCCAAAATAAGAGATTTTTGAGCACAGGTTTTGGCGGTAAAAAAAAATGGACTCAAGTAGGGGTTTCTGTAATGTATTAATAAGCTATACCCATGCTGCGGGTTGTTTCATGCCATAAATAAACTCGAACACTCAAGAAATCTGTTGGGCAGGCGGATTCACATCTCTTACAACCGACACAATCCTCTGTTCTTGGAGCAGAAGCTATTTGTTTGGCTTTACATCCGTCCCAAGGTATCATTTCTAATACATCCGTAGGACAGGCTCGGACACATTGAGTACACCCGATACATGTATCATAAATCTTTACTGAATGCGACATTGGATCTATCCATTTTTGAACGTGAGAAGGTTTCAATCTAGTAAATGGATAAATGAATTATATATTTCAATACTAGTACTAGATGAATCGATGAGTTCCCCGAGTTTTTTTAATCTATTTCTGGATTGACAGTGCCAAAATACTTTGATTTCTTATCTTTGTGATAATGATAACATGATCATATCTTACGTGATAGACCTGCTAATTTGAATTAATTTATATTATAAAAATTTGAATTTCTATGATAATATTACTTATTCAATAAATTCGATTGATTTATACGAGTTGATTTTCTGTTACGATAAATTGATGAAACAATAGCAAGTCCAATAGCGGCTTCAGCAGCTGCAATAGCTATAACAAAAATAGAAAAAATGGCTCCTTTTAATTGACGATTATCAAAAAAATCAGAAAATGTTACAAAATTGAGATTAACCGCATTTAATATAAGTTCAAGACACATAAGAGCCCTAACCATATTTCGACTTGTAATCAATCCATATAGACCAACAGAAAATAAATAGGCACTCAAAACAAGTACATGTTCGAGCATCATTAACCAACTCCTTATCAATCTCGATTCATTTCAATATGAACAACAATTTAACCAATCGGATTGACTAGAATATAGCGAGTAATGTAATAAAGGAATATATTGGGAATAGATTAAACTAATAAAGAATTTATATTTTATATACAAAGTCAAATAGAAAAAAGGAAATACATGTGATAGCTCATAACAAGGTTTTTCCAGTTCTAAAGAGTTATTATTGACGAGCTACAGCAATTGCGCCGATTAACGCAACTAAAAGAATTATTGAAATGAATTCAAACGGAATAAAAAAATCTGTTGATAAATGAATCCCAATTTGTTGACTATTACTTATCAGATCTTGCTCTATAATCTGGTTTGCTTTTGTAGTCCAAATAATCCCGTACCATGACGTATCTGGAATAGTAGCAATTAGTGAAACAAAAAGACTTGTACAGACCACGGAAGTTACTCCATCTCCCACGGTCCAAAGATGGAAATCTTTGGAATATTCTGAACCATTTATGAACATCACAGCAAAAATGATTAAAACATTTATGGCTCCTACATAAATAAGGAGCTGCGCAGCAGCTACAAAATGGGAGTTAGATAGAATATAGAATAACGATATACAAACAAAAACCAATCCCAACGAAAAGGCAGAATAAATGGGATTGGCAAGTAATACTACTCCCAGCCCCCCTAATATAAGACCCAATCCCAGAAAGACTAAAAGAAAATCATGTATTAGTCCAGGTAAATCCATTATATATAAAATAAGAGATAAATAAATCAAAATCTTGCATAACTTTATTGACCCGGTCAGGAAAAAAGAAGTAACTCTACTTTTATAATAGTTCTTAATTATTAAATTTGAAAAATTCCATTTTCATGGATATGGATTGATGTAGATATTGTTATTGGCCTAATCTCTCGAAAGAGTAATTTGAGTCTATCTATTTTCAAATCATCAATATGGACTATAGAAAAGAAATCTATTTTGAATATGAATATAAATTCAAAGAATATGAATATAAATTCAAATATAAATTCAATTCAAACAAAATTCTCGCCCCCTAATCAATATAATTATGAATATAATTGTAGTTATTCACCAAACAAAAACCTTCATTCTTTTCGATCAAAATGAATTCTTAAGTTTTTATTTCAGGCAAATCTAAAATTGTTCGAATTGTGTAATCGTCAATTATTGACATTGGTAACCGACCCAAAGCAATTTGATTATAATTCAATTCGTGACGATCATAAGTAGAAAGTTCATATTCTTCAGTCATTGATAAACAATTTGTTGGACAATACTCAACGCAATTACCACAAAATATACATATTCCGAAATCAATACTGTAATTAAGCAATCGTTTCTTTCTAATATCAGTTTCCAATTTCCAATCAACAACGGGTAGATCTATAGGACATACGCGAACACATACTTCACAAGCAATGCATTTATCAAATTCAAAGTGG